CCCATAGTATGAACTAATAACCAACTCATCACTTCGTATTATCTGGATATAAAGAACCAGTCAAGATATGATAAATCAGTCATATCTTTGTAGCAACTGAAATTTTTTTTTTCATAAACTTTAATTAGAAGTTGTAAAACAAAATGAAAGAAGTAAAGGTGTGGATAAATGGAAGGATGAGAGAAAGAGAGAAAAAGAATATCAATGATATAGAATTCCAATATGTAAGGTCTACGAGTCATCTCATAAAAGACAGTGTAATAAAGCATCAATACTAATTGATTCATCCATAATTAAATATTAAATGAATCAAGAAAAAAATAAAGAGCTTGGAGCCAATAAAGACTAAGAAGATTGACTCAGGAACAAATTGGATTATGAGCTCCATTGTAGAATTCGGACCTAATCATTAAGTACGAAGCGATGGGAACGATGGAACCTGTGCATGCAAAAGATTTTATTGAAAAAATGAATCTTAATGATTCACTAGTCGGGATGGCGAAATGAACCGGAGATTAATTCATCTATTGGGAGAAGTCACGAACGAGCCCTACAAATGAAATAGAGATTGAAAGAGTAAATATTCGCCCGCGAAAACTTTTTTTTTTAGTTGCTAAACTTGGATAAAGGACAAAACAAAATAAAGATTTTTTAGAACGTTCTAAAAAAAAAACTATTTTTTACAAAAAATGTTAATCATTTCAATTAAATGTTTTTAATCCTTTTATTCGTGAGGAGCTGGATGAGAAGAAACTCTCATGTCCGGTTCTGTAGTAGAGATGGAATTGTGAAACAACCATCAACTATAACCCCAAAAGAACTAGATTCCGTAAACAACATAGAGGAAGAATGAAGGGAATATCTTATCGAGGTAATCATATTTGTTTCGGTAAATATGCTCTTCAGGCACTTGAACCTGCTTGGATCACATCTAGACAAATCGAAGCAGGTCGACGAGCAATGACACGAAATGCACGCCGTGGTGGAAAAATATGGGTCCGTATATTTCCAGACAAACCGGTTACAGTAAGACCCGCTGAAACACGTATGGGTTCGGGAAAGGGATCCCCTGAATATTGGGTAGCTGTTGTTAAACCAGGTCGAATACTATACGAAATAGGTGGAGTAACCGAAAATATAGCTAGAAGGGCTATTTCAATAGCAGCATCCAAAATGCCTATACGAACTCAATTCATTATTTCAGGATAAAAATGTAGAACCAACAGAAATGAATCTTGGGGATGAAAGTTTCTTTTTTTGGACAAAAAATATTCCTTTTTTTTCTTCATCCTTTGCATTGGAAGAATAGACTAAAAAATTGATATGATTCAACCTCAGACCCATTTAAATGTAGCAGATAACAGCGGGGCTCGAGAATTGATGTGTATTCGAATCATAGGAGCTAGCAATCGTCGATATGCTCATATTGGTGACGTTATTGTTGCTGTGATCAAAGAAGCAGTACCAAATATGCCCCTAGAAAAATCAGAAGTAGTCAGAGCTGTAATTGTTCGTACCTGTAAAGAACTTAAACGTGACAGCGGTATGATAATACGATATGATGACAATGCTGCAGTTGTGATTGATCAAGAAGGAAATCCAAAAGGAACTAGAATTTTTGGTGCGATCCCCCGGGAATTGAGACAATTCAATTTTACTAAAATAGTTTCATTAGCTCCCGAGGTATTATAAAATGAGATCACTGATATGTTTATAGTGGGTATTTGAAAGAAATAGATTAAGAACTAGATTAATTAGTAGATTGTGTCTCACGCATATACCTTTAATAATTCATATTCATAAAACAAATTAAGTAAAAAAAAAAAAAAAAAAAGAAAAACATGTTGATTATATCCAATTTTGGGGCACCCATAATTTTAGTTCACCATGGGTAGGGACACTATTGCTGAGATAATAACCTCTATACGAAATGCTGATATGGATAGAAAAAGAGTGGTTCGCATCGCATCTACTAATATTACCGAAAATATTGTGAAAATACTTTTCCGAGAAGGTTTTATTGAAAACGTTAGAAAACATCGAGAAAAAAACAAATCTTTTTTGGTTTTAAACCTGCGGCATAGAAGGAATAGGAAAAGACTCTATAGAAATTTTTTAAATTTAAAACGGATCAGTCGACCCGGTCTACGAATCTATTCTAACTCTCAACGAATTCCTAGAATTTTAGGTGGGATGGGGATTGTAATTCTTTCTACTTCTCGAGGTATAATGACAGACCGAGAGGCTCGACTCGAAGGAATCGGCGGAGAAATTTTGTGTTATATATGGTAATCCTTTTAATTTCCAAATTGGATCCGAAACTTCTTCCTATTTCTAAAAAAAAGAAAAGGGACGAGTTGTCTAATATCGTTCCTCCTCCATTAGTTGATACTTCAAGGAGGCTTTACCTGGAATGAAAGAACAAAAATGGATTCATGAAGGTTTAATTACTGAATCGCTTCCCAATGGTATGTTCCGGGTTCGGTTAGATAATGAAGATCTGATCCTGGGTTATGTTTCAGGAAAGATCCGGCGTAGTTTTATACGGATACTGCCAGGAGATAGAGTCAAAATTGAAGTAAGTCGTTATGATTCAACCAGAGGACGTATAATTTATCGACTCCGCAACAAGGATTGGAAGGATTAGGTGGTTTTTATTCAATATGATTCGAGATGAAAAATTTCAAGAAACTTATTTTCTTCCAAGAAGTAGATTCAGAATTAAGATAAGGAATGACAAATATGAAAATAAGAGCTTCTGTTCGTAAAATTTGTGAAAAATGTCGCCTAATCCGTAGGCGGGGGCGCATTATAGTAATTTGTTCCAACCCGAGACATAAACAAAGACAAGGATAATCAGACTCACTAAAGGACTCGATGTAAAAATAAGGAATCTGTTTTGACATGAAATGGATATATCCATATATCTCTGACTCATATTTATGAGATGATAAAATATGGCAAAAGCTATACCGAGAATTGGTTCACGTAGAACTGGACGTATTGGTTCACGTAAGAGTGCACGTAGAATACCAAAGGGGGTTATTCATGTTCAAGCAAGTTTCAATAATACCATTGTCACGGTTACAGATGTACGGGGTCGGGTGGTTTCTTGGTCCTCAGCGGGTACTTGTGGATTCAAGGGTACGAGAAGAGGGACACCCTTTGCCGCTCAAACTGCAGCAGCAAATGCTATTCGTACAGTAGTAGATCAAGGTATGCAACGAGCAGAAGTCATGATAAAAGGTCCCGGTCTCGGAAGAGACGCAGCATTACGAGCTATTCGTAGAAGTGGTATACTATTAACTTTCGTACGGGATGTAACCCCTATGCCACATAATGGTTGCAGACCCCCGAAAAAAAGACGTGTGTAGAAATAAACATTGAAGAAATTTCAAGAGAAACAAGAGAAATAAATGATTCAATCAAATCAAATAATATTACTATGGTTCGAGAGAAAGTAACAGTATCTACTCGGACACTACAGTGGAAGTGTGTTGAATCAAGAGAAGACAGTAAACGTCTTTATTATGGACGCTTTATTCTGTCTCCACTTATGAAAGGTCAAGCCGACACAATAGGTATTGCGATGCGAAGAGCTTTACTTGGAGAAATAGAAGGAACATGTATCACACGTGTAAAATCTGAGAACGTCCCACATGAATATTCTACCATAGCGGGTATTCAAGAATCGGTCCATGAAATTTTAATGAATTTAAAAGAAATTGTATTGAGAAGTAATCTATATGGAACTTGTGACGCGTCTATTTGTGTCAGAGGTCCAGGATATGTAACTGCTCAAGATATCATCTTACCACCTTATGTAGAAATCGTTGATAATACACAACATATAGCTAGCTTGACAGAACCAATTGATTTGTGTATTGGATTACAAATCAAGAGAAATCGCGGATATCTTATCAAAATGCCACATAACTTTCAAGATGGAAGTTATCCTATAGATGCTGTATTCATGCCTGTTCGAAATGCGAATCATAGTATTCATTCTTATGGGAATGGGAATGAAAAACAAGAGATACTCTTTCTCGAAATATGGACAAATGGGAGTTTAACTCCGAAAGAAGCACTTCATGAAGCCTGCCGGAATTTGATTGATTTATTTATTCCCTTTTTACATAAGGAAGAAGAAAACTTACCTTTAGAGGACAATCAACACACGGTTCCTTTATCCCCTCTTACCTTTCACGATAAATTGGATAAACTCAGAAAAAACAAAAAAAAAATAGCATTGAAATCGATTTTTATTGACCAATCAGAATTCTCTCCCAGGGTCTATAATTGCCTCAAAAGGTCCAATATATATACATTATTGGACCTTTTGAATAACAGTCCGGAGGATCTCATGAAAATTGAACATTTGCGCCTAGAAGATATAAAACAGATATTGGTCATTCTAGAAAAACATTTCGCAATTGATTTACCAAAAAAGAAGTTTTAAATCTATTGGATTTTTTTTCGTCTTTTTTTTTTTCATTAAGATGAAAATAGGTTTTGAATCTTTAGCACAATTCATATATTCGAAAGAAATTCAGAATTGAATAGATGTATCTAGGGAGAATTCGCTTTCAAGCGACTATTCCCTAGATACACACGTCGTGTTATTTCACAATTGAATCAAATTAAAAAAGACCTAAAGTTAGGGATTTATCAATAGGTAATGTTGCACCAATACCCAACCAAAGAGCGACTGCAGTACCAATCAAAAAGACGGTTGTCGCTACTGGACGACGAAATGGATTTTGGAATTTATTAACATTCTCTAAAAAGGGTACTGTTAATAATCCCGCAGGTACTGAAACCATTAAAAGAACACCCAATAATTTATTGGGCACTGTACGAAGTATTTGAAATACGGGAAAGAAATACCATTCAGGTAATATTTCCAAAGGGGTTGCAAACGGATCTGCCGGTTCACCAATCATTGATGGTTCTAGAACCGCTAAGCCTACATTACATGCAATAGTACCTAGAATTACTAC